TTACATACAAAGGATTTACTTGTTACTAATATAATCTAGCCCCTGTTCTTCTTTAGATCTACTTATTTCACTCCGATAGTATCATAAATCGAGTCAATGCAGAGGAAATGAATGCATTTCCATACTATTAAGTTAAGTGAAATAGATAAGACAAAATCTGGATTCTACCACATCACTTATTTTACTGGATCTTACGGAGCCTGTTCATGCAGGACATGATGGAGTATGATCATAGAAAAGATTCTCTTCGAGCGAACCAGCCTATCCTCTGTAGGGGGCTTGCGCGGTGGTTGGAACAAAGACACATTTAATTGTGAATTCAAATGTGGCAGATAAGAAAAAGTCATATATCTGCGCGGCCCAATCAATAGTTCAAGTCACACACTCCCATAATCCATTTTTTCTTCAAAGAATTCCCTTCAACTATTCGTGTCTGTCAAATAAATAATCCAATTTTGTGAAGTTGAAGGGAAATATCCAAAAACATGTCTTATTCTTTTAAATAATCCATATTTGTAGCAATGAAATACTATAGTTCTCCTCCCCCAAATGATAAATGATTGATTCAAAATATCTATGATCCATATTCTCTATAAAGGACCGGAAATGCCTTGCTTACGTATCATTGGAAAGTGCATTAACATAAATACGGCAGTAAGAAGAGGTAATACAAAAGTGTGTAAACTATAAAAACGAGTCAAAGTAGATTGTCCCACACTAGCACTTCCGCGTAATAACTCTACCACAGATGATCCTATTACAGGAATGGCTTCAGGTACGCCTGTTACAATTTTGACTGCCCAATAACCAATTTGGTCCCAAGGTAAGGAATAACCAGTTACACCAAAGGATGCGGTCAATACAGCCAAAACTACACCTGTAACCCAAGTCAATTCGCGAGGTTTTTTAAAACCACCGGTGAGATACACACGAAATACGTGCAGGATCATCATTAGGACCATCATACTTGCCGACCATCGATGAACTGATCGGATTAACCAACCAAAGTTAGCTTCGGTCATTATATATTGAACAGAAGCAAAAGCCTCAGTAACGGTGGGACGGTAGTAAAAAGTCATAGCAAACCCCGTCGCTACTTGGACTAAAAAACAAGTAAGTGTAATTCCTCCTAAACAATAAAATATGTTGACATGAGGAGGAACGTATTTACTAGTTATATCATCCGCAATCGCCTGAATTTCAAGACGTTCTTCGAACCAATCATAGACTTTATTGAGATAGGTAAACCAAGGGAACTCCCCCTCTGAGAACCGTATATGAGAATTTCATCTCGTACGGCTCAAACAGAAATACCCAAATACTGGTTATAACAGATATGTGTAATAGAAAGTTTGCAACTTCTTAACTTAACCCTATGATTCCAATCTTCTCTGAAGATACAAAAAATAGAAATCCGAGAGCTCTTCTTTGTGGTTATAATGCCAAAATTTCAAGTCGGCTCACTCGTCTTTATCTTGATCGTTACTGGCCTCTTGAATATTCTATTTACTTAACTTTTTTTTTTTCTTTGATTTGTGTTATTTTTTTTGTGTGTAATGCGGCCTTACTGCTGTCTTCTTTATTATTGATAGGAATTCTCTTGTTAAGACCCCATGAATCGATTAAAAAAAAAACCTCAGATTCATACCAAAACCACGATGATTCAATAAAATCTTCAATCTAAGTCCAAAAATTCCCTGAGTAAGAACTAGTGGATCATCACTTATTCAATGAATAGATAGAATGAAAAAAATCCAAAGAAACGTCTGTCCTTTGATAAAAATAAGGAGAAGTGGCAGTTTGAAAGAATCATAATCTTTCGATTTTTTAGAACTTCTAACTCTTTGAAAAAATCTTTTAAGTCCGGTTTGCGGGGTCTAAATAGTAAGTATGAATCATAGTTCTAATACTTTAGAATCAATTTTCTATATTCCGTGCTCCAGATACTAGAATAAATATCAGACGGGATAAAACCATCTCTAGCAAGATGACAGACTCACTCTCTGTACTATCAATAGGATCAATTATAACAAGTCACACACTCATATTCCGGAAATACAGAAGAAAAGAAATTCCACGGTCGAACTACCAAACCAAAATAGAATGGGCTAAAAATCTAAGACCTAAATGTTTCACTTTGTATTGAAAAACTAGTTAGTCGGTTCTTGTGAATCTAATTCATAGAAATTCCGTCCAGTAAAATGGAAGAATTAAAAATCTCCAAAATAATAGATAGAAATATCGCAAAGAGAGCCATTGCAACACCCATCAAAGGCGTAGTTCCCCACCCAGGGGCTACTTTACCATATTCCGAATTCAATGGTTTTAATAAATTCCCTACAGTAGTTCGTCTTGGACCAGATCTAGAACTACCCTCAACAGTTTGTGTAGCCATAAATCCTATTTTTTATTCATTGAGATCTGTTGACTTTGTATACCATTCCGCTGTAAATAAATGATCTTATCCTAGATCCATTTTGGTCTTGAAATTCTATAATAATGGAAACAGCAACCCTAGTTGCCATCTCTATATCTGGTTTACTTGTAAGTTTTACTGGGTACGCCTTATATACTGCTTTTGGGCAACCCTCTCAACAACTAAGAGATCCATTCGAAGAACATGGGGACTAGTTGAAGTAATGAGCCTCCCAATTTTGGGAGGCTCATTACTTCAATTGAGATACTGAAAAATCATTTCGTCTTTTTAGTTGGAACTTTAGGTGGTTCTCTAAAAAAGATAGCGAAAAAAATTATTCCTAAAGTCGAAACTAAGAGGAATGTATAAACCAATGCTTCCATGGATTTGATCGTGGTTTACAATTATAGCTTTCATACCTGTTTATTTGGGATCGTCTCTCGGATAAAGAAAAAGAAAGAACAAGAGTAAAAATAGCGAGTCAAATCAAGATTTATCCGATTCCCTATGTCAAATTCAAATCACAAAAAGAAAATCAAGTCCAAAAGAAACAAAACAATGTTGTATCAGACTACTTGTCTTCTTGTAGTTGGATCTCCAAGTTTTTGGAATGTTCCAAATTCTACTTGAGTATCCAAATCTGGGTCAATACCAGCAAAAACATCTCTGAACAAGGTTCTAGCACCATGCCAAATGTGTCCGAAAAAGAAGAGCAGAGCAAACGAAGCATGTCCAAAAGTAAACCAACCCCTTGGACTGCTACGAAAAACACCATCGGATTTCAAAGTAGCACGATCTAATTCAAAAATTTCACCCAATTGAGCACGTCGAGCATATTTTTTCACAGTAGCAGGATCACTATAACTGACTCCATTGAGTTCGCCACCATAGAACTCAACAGTTACACCTACTTGTTCGACACTATACTTCGATTCCGCCCTTCGAAAAGGAACATCGGCTCTAACAATTCCGTCTCCGTCTACCAAAACAACCGGAAATGTTTCAAAAAAAGTAGGCATACGACGTACAAAAAGTTCACGCCCCTCTTTATCTCTAAAGATAGGGTGTCCTAACCACCCAACAGCTATTCCATCCCCATTGTCCATTGAGCCCGCTCTAAACAATCCCCCTTTTGCCGGATTATTGCCAATGTAATCATAAAAGGCTAATTTTTCGGGAATTTTAGACCAAGCTTCTGATAAACTTTGATTTTCGGCTAGCCCAGCACCAACTCTTCTATATATTTCTTGCTGGAAGTATCCCTGATCCCATTGATAACGAGTGGGACCAAATAATTCAATCGGAGTAGTTGCTGAACCATACCACATAGTTCCAGCAACAACAAAAGCTGCAAAAAAGACAGCAGCGATACTACTGGAAAGGACGGTTTCAATATTTCCCATACGCAATCCTTTGTACAGACGTTGGGGTGGACGGACACTAAGATGGAAAAGCCCCGCTAATATGCCCAATGTCCCTGCTGCAATATGATGAGAGGCTATTCCCCCTGGAACAAAAGGATCAAAACCTTCCACACCCCATGCGGGATTTACCGATTGTACCCTTCCGGTTAGTCCATAAGGATCGGACACCCATATTCCAGGACCATACAATCCTGTTACATGAAATGCGCCAAAACCAAAACAAGCCACCCCTGAAAGAAATAAATGAATTCCAAAAATTTTTGGCAAATCCAAAGAAGGTTTTCCTGTACGTTCATCACAAAAGATTTCTAGATCCCAATATACCCAATGCCAGATAGCCGCCAAAAAGCACAAGCCAGAAAACACAATATGTGCCCCGGCCACACCTTCATAACTCCAAATACCTGGATTCGTTATAGTCCCTCCTGTGATACTCCAACCACCCCATGAATTGGTTATTCCTAAACGAGTCATGAAGGGTATAACAAACATACCTTGTCTCCACATTGGGTCAAGAACAGGGTCAGAGGGATCAAAAACGGCTAATTCATATAGAGCCATCGAACCGGCCCAACCAGCAACCAGAGCTGTATGCATTATATGGACAGAAAGCAAACGGCCGGGATCATTTAATACGACGGTATGAACACGATACCAAGGTAAACCCATGAAAATACCTCTTATATCAACAAAAAATAGACACTATGTAACTTTATTGCACTGTAAAAAACTATACTATGGACCCTCCCTTTTCAGTGGATTATCTCGGGTAAAAGATGAATATTTGTTCTAGTTTTTTAGTAATAATGGAAGAATTCTATTCGTAAGAACAAAAGAAGCAGATCTATTCTATACCCGATAAGTAACAATACGCAATGGTGGAGGGGAGGGGGGGTTGACCGTATTTTATATGAGTGTTTATATCTTTCTATCAGTGAATGCAGACATATTTGTTCATCACTCAAAGGACCTATTCGTAAGAATTTTCTTTTAGTCACTTGGTCTTCCTTTTGTATTTAGGATTTTTTTTTTACGAATTTCTTCCACCTATAAAATATAATAAAGACCTATCATTATTAAGACAATAAACCCATTGTTACGTTTCCGCATCAAAGCGAGATATACTACTTAATTTAATTCTTTTTTCATTTAATGCCTATTGGTGTTCCAAGAGTACCCTTTCGAATTTCTGGAGAGGACGATGCAACTTGGGTTGACGTATAGTGCGACTTGTCAGATATATTGGGGCATATGGGATTTCCCCGTTCTCTCCCCCGATCGAGATATCCTCTCTTTCACCCTAAAAAAGATTGATTGAATCAGCAAAAATTTGGAGCGTGAAGTGTAATTAGATCCATTTTTTGGGGAGGTATCCAGATTAATATTAGCAATTTACAATAATTTATGGTTGGCTTGGTTGGACCAATAAAATGAAGCATCCAGGCTCTGTTTAGAAAAAAAACCCAATTGGTAATATATCTACGATTCCAACTTCTATCATATATTTGTATTTGCTGGAAAACATGAAATAAATTGAAGAAAAAAAAAGTCGTAGCAAAAAGACGTGGTATTGGAATATTTGTGCTATATGTGCAAATCAAAATCGGGTAGATCTTTACTCGGAGTAGAACAGAAACCTAAAAGAATTGAAGAAGCCCATTCAGAAACAAGAAAATTACATCGTGATTTGGATTCGATCTCGATGAAAACAATACATCAATGAGAAATTAGTTCAATAAGTGTTTAATACATTATTTTTTATTATAATATAGATTAATATAAATATAGATTAATATAGATAAACGGGTCAAAAGTCGTCTTTCTTGAAAAATGTAAGAAAAAGACCTTTCGTTATAAGTTCGAAAGAGTCCGCTATGAAAAAAGAAAGAGGGTTGAAATCTACACATTGATTCTTTTTCGCGATTTTTGGTGAACCGTATGCATCAAAAGGTGCATGTACGGCTCCTAAGGGATAAAATTTTATCCTAATCAACCGACTTTATCGAGAAAGACTCTTTTTTTTAGGCCAAGGGGTTGATAGTGAGATATCGAATCAACTTATTGGCCTTATGATATATTTCAGTATGGAGGATGCTACCAAAGATTTTTATTTGTTTATAAATTCTCCGGGCGGATGGGTAATACCCGGAATAGCTATTTATGATACTATGCAATTTGTGCAACCGGATATACAGACAGTATGCATGGGATTAGCCGCTTCAATGGGATCTTTTCTTCTGGCAGGAGGAGAAATTACCAAACGTCTAGCATTCCCTCACGCTTGGCGCCAATGAGTCTTTTATTTGAGAAAAAAAAAAGAAGACTATGCCTTCGCCATATGAATATTAAGTAATAATAGCATGGCACTTCGAATTCGATATGCGAAAATTTTTCAAAACCATTCGATTATGTATCGAAAGAGTAGTATGAGAAAACGGGTATTTCCGATTTTATCTGATCTATCAGGAGCCTAGTTCAGCGTCACAAACTTTTTTGTTTTCACACCGGAAAGCTTTTAACATTTAACAATATTTATGTTAGGAAAGAATATGAAAATAAAAAAAAAAAAACAAGATTTTTTTTACTTATATAACTTATTTGAAAAAAAAAAAAGAAACTTTGGGATTGCTGAATAACAGACGAAATAATAAAGCAACGGAACCATCATAGTATTTTTTAACTACTCCAAAACAAAAAAAAAAGGAAGGGTGGTTATTGGATCATTTACCGACCTAGGTCTGATAGACCTTCCATCTTTTCTATTTCTTCGATGGAAGGTCAAAATCAATTCCATAGTAGAGCCGTATGCAATACGCAAAAGATGCCCGTACGGTTGTTCAATTCTATCTTTTTTTATTATTCTTTATCTCTCCTCTCGCCTTATCGTGCGAGATAGAGGAACCATTTATTATGTCATATCGTCAGGGTAATGATCCATCAACCCGCAAGTTCTTTTTATGAGGCACAAACGGGAGAATTTATCCTGGAAGCGGAAGAACTACTGAAACTGCGCGAAACTATCACAAAGGTTTATGTACAAAGAACGGGCAAACCTTTATGGGTTGTATCCGAAGACCTGGAAAGGGATGTTTTTATGTCAGCAGCAGAAGCCCAAGCTCATGGAATTGTTGATCGTGTAGCGGTTGAATAAAAAAATTAGCAGGGATTCCGCACAAATACACAATTTGAGATTTTATCTTCTTACCGGATTTCCTATTTATTTAATATTTAATAGAATATCTCTATTAATTAATCTATATATATAGAATATATAGAATATAAGTAATTCATAATCATCGGGTTAGGATTGATCTAAACCAGCTCATTATGTATACGATTCAACATGCCAACTATTAAACAACTTATTAGAAACACAAGACAGCCAATCAGAAATGTCACGAAATCCCCCGCCCTTCGGGGATGCCCTCAGCGCCGAGGAACATGTACTAGGGTGTATGTGCGACTCGTTCCGATCATGGACTAAGACAAAAGAGAGGAAACAAATTATTCCAGTATCAGGGATCGGTTAGGATAGAATGGAAGAACTCCATTCACTATCTTAAAAAAAAATCTATTAATAATTCCTTCTATTGTGTATCAAATTTATGGTTTCCGTTGGTGCAAATCCAATCACCTCCTTTTTTCAATTTCAGATGAGAAAGACTTCCCCATTGGTAGCAAATGCTTATCCATTAAGCAGGGGAAATCCTATTTCAAAACGAAAAAGCGGAAAGATTATGCCCTTATTCTTGTAAGAACGGACTAACAGGGTCAGCTACCCAGCTAATCTTCATACTTAAATACCGTTACTGTATAGTTAGATTTCGTTGTGAAAGACCTATTACTAGCTATTTCATGGGTAGAGCCAAAGAGTGTGAACTGTACAAGTTAACAATAGTTGATTAAATGAGGGAAGGGGCTCCGGTGTATAGAGAGGACCTCGTCGTTTAAGAAGTAACCATAGAAACGATGGAATCCACTATTTCTTTATCCATTTCTATTTAATTGAATATGCTTTTTTGATACCTAGTATCAATACAATTTCTTATTTCGAGGTTAAATGCTTAGAAATAAAAAGAAAAAATCGTGGTTGGGAAGGTTATAGTAGCAAAAGCCATTGGAATTTTTTATTTTATACATTGGAAGAATCCGTTTTTCTTATTAAGAGACTAGTAAAGGGACAAGAATAACTGAAAGAAAAGAAATCAAATAGTTATTCATCAAAGAATTAATTATTCATCAAAGTTTCATTTATTCAATGACCAGAATTAAACGAGGATATATAGCTCGGAAACGTAGGACAAAAATTCGTTTATTTACATCAAGCTTTCGAGGGGCTCATTCAAGACTTACTCGAACTATTACTCAACAGAAAATAAAAGCTTTGGTTTCGGCTCATCGGGATAGAGATAGGAAAAAAAGGGATTTTCGTCGTTTGTGGATCAGTCGAATAAATGCAGTAATTCGTGAGAATAGAAAAAATATATACTATAGTTATAGTATATTAATGTATAATCTGTACAAGAGGCAGTTGCTTCTTAATCGTAAAATACTTGCACAAATAGCTATATTAAATAGGAATTGTCTTTATATGATTTCCAATGAGATCATAAAACAAAATTCCCCGGAGACTGAACTCCGGGAAAGTAGAGTAGAGATTTGTAGGAAAAAATAGAATCATATGAGAAAGTCGTCAAAATGAACAACCACGTTCAATAAAAAAAGATTTATTATTCTTCACCGATTCTCTTTTTTGTTACAACACGATAATCAAAATTGGATTGTCGTAGTTTTCGAATAAAACCTCAATCCATATTTGATTTGAGTTTCGATTGGAATTTGAATTCAATTGAGGAGTAACCCTATTTTTTTTTTGTTTTAAGACCAGTAGTTCTAGCGGCCGACTCGCTTTTTTCAAATTGTTTTTCATTATTAAGAAAAGGTAACGAAGATAAAATACGAGCTTGTTTTATAGCAATCGTAATTAATCGTTGTTGTTTTAAGGTCAATCTATTCACCCGTCTAGATAATATTTTTCCTTGTTCACTAATAAATCGACTAATTAAACTCATGTTTTTATAATCAATTCGATCCCCCGATTGGATCGGGGGCAAACGCCTACGAAAAGATCGCTTGGATTTAAGAAAGAGTCGCTTAGATTTATCCATGGTTTGCTTATTCCTTATACCGAAAATCCTATTTCTTACAAAATTGGATTTTTTTCTATTTTTTATTCTTTAATAAATATATCTTATATATACAATTTGTAATAGAATTTCTAACAATATGAAAAAATATATCATTTTTCATGTTCCTTGGAGGGGTGACACACAAGCGATCGATTTTCTCTATTTCTTTATCTCCCCGTGAATCGTATGTTTGCAACAAGAGGGACAGAATTTTCTCAATTCTAATCGACTAGGCGTATTGTGTCGATTCTTTTGAGTAATATATCTGGAAATACCTGTTGATTTCTTATTAACACTGTTTCGAACACAACTGGTACATTCCAAAATAACTCTTATTCGGATATCTTTACCCTTGGCCATGGGCCATGAACCTCCTTTGGTTTTTTGATTCACTTAACTCTTCTATTTTACGATTCGAAGCGAAAAAGAAGAAAGGAACGAAAAAAAAAAAATAGAAGTTGCTAACTCGAAATCCAATTATGAAGGATCGCGTTCCAATCAATATAGTATAGTAATAATTAAGTAATACAATGATTTCTAACTATATTTAGAATCACAGTACAGTATTTCAGTTTTCATTTAAGTATCCTGTATGATATTGTTGCCCCGCCCTAGCCATTCCATTTCCATTTCTGGTCTCACCCTATTATTTAATAGTTAATAGAAATGGAATTGATTATTAATTGAATTTCTTATTAATTAAATTCAATTGAAGCCTGGACCGAATTCCGAGTTTCACTGAGGCCGAATCCAACTTTCTTCTTTATCTTTTCTAACTTATTCTAATTCTAAAAAAAAAAGAAGGAGAAAGAGGGATTAATCACAAATATTTGATTGTATCTCTAATCTTCTTCACCCCTTCCCGTGTCAATAACTAGAATGAAAAAAAAGGGAATATCAATGCATCTGGGAATAAACGATTGATCTCTATCAATAGACCTGCTAAAGCCCCGAACCATAGAGTACTTACCACTGGTGCCACGGAGAGATATGTTTTTAGATCTCGCATTTTAAATCCTCCTTCTTTATTCTTAATTCTTTATTGTAATTTGTAATACAGAATTACATATTACATATATAAATATGATCAGATGGTTATTTAGTTAATAACCACTTGTATTTGTACGCGGAATTCCTAATTCAAATTGAAATGTACAACGATTCATTAGATATTCTTTTTTTTTTTAACAAAAAAGGAGGTCCAGTCCATTTCTGCTCTGCCCGAGCATTCCCTAAAAATATTCATTTTTTTTTGTTTTGTTAGGGGTATCTCATATGTATATAAGTCTTTTTTTTTTTTAATTAATATTATATGTTATACGATATGAAACTAAAAAGAAAAAAATGGCAGGATAATTTCTATATATCAACGGAGAAAATCAAGATGTGGAAAACAAGACAAAGATTCTTTACAATGACACTGTAAACCAATTGAAAGGGATGTAGCGCAGCTTGGTAGCGCGTTTGTTTTGGGTACAAAATGTCACGGGTTCAAATCCTGTCATCCCTATCCCTAACTATTACTTATCTTATGAGCAGTAACAAGGGATCAATTGAGACCGATTAAAATTGGACATACACACTCAATCGAAATAGATATATATTCTATCAATATATATATTATATTATGAGAGTTCTATATATATATATATCTATTTCTCTATTCTTTCTCTATTCTAGAGATCTATTTCTATATAGAAATTATATAGTATATGCATGCAAGATGAATTGGGGTCACATAAAATTATTTATGAAAATAAAGCGCTCTTAGTTCAGTTCGGTAGAACGCGGGTCTCCAAAACCCGATGTCGTAGGTTCAAATCCTAAAGAGCGTGATTCCATTCTTGTTAGATCGAGAATGACACTGAAATAATGGAACAGCAGGCTAAAGTCTTAATTTTACCTCCTGTGGATTAGGATTAAAACAAAGAAATAGAGGGTCAATAGACAAAAAAGATGTTAATTAATCAAAGGTCCAACTGATCACCACGTCGGTATTGTAAATATGCAGTTACGAATAATCCAGCCAAAGTAATAGGAATTAGACCTAACACGATTCCAAATAGAAAAACTTCAATCATTTTAATTTGTTTGAAAGGAGAAAGGGGGAGGTAATATATATCCTTAAATATTAACCTGTATTGCCCATGAATCTCAATGACCAAGAATTGAAAATTGACACGGTAAGGAACTATAGAATATATTGAATATCCCAGGAAGATTTCTTTTTATGAATTGTTCATTCAATGAATTTCAGAATTTCAAATCAAATAAGTCGTATCTTGCTCAGACCGATAAATAGAGATGAGGTTATAGTTAAAGCTGCTAGTAGAAAACCGAAATAACTAGTTATAGTGGGCATGAAGAGGCTAAATGAAATATGTTCTTTTTATACATATGTTTAAAAAGCACTTCCCTAAGTTTCCATTTTTGAAAGAAAGATAGGAAGATAAGCAAGAATACCACTTGAAAAATACAATTGAAAGTTTTTGATTCATCAATCAATCATTATAGACGAACAAAAATATAGTGACATAGGTAAGAAATCCATTCATCATCTGTGACATCTACCCACCCTGTGATTCCAAATCAACAGATTCATTGAGCAACTCTTGAGTAAACTAATATAATAAAAATCTTTTTATTATATTAAACTAGAACTAGAATAAGAACTTTGTTGTGTAACTTCATTCAATTCAAAAAAGAAAACTCTCTTTTTCTTTGAATTAATATAGAATCCAATCGGAAAAATATCTATTTTTATCCTTTTTTTGATTTATTAATTTATTAATTTGGATTGTATCTAATCCATTTTTCTATTTTAGAACAAAAGAAGAGTGAGCCTATAATGCCCTTTACTTTTTTACTTTCATTTTAACATTTTAACTCATTGGATTTTGTAGTGAGTTCCATTCTCATAATATCTTCAACGAGAAAAAAAAAGGGTATCAGATCGCTCGAAACTAGGGTTTTATATTCTTTTTCTTTCCATATTTTGATTTAATAGAAAATAAGGCTCTATCCTTGTAATTAAGCCAAGAATGAGCCTTTTGGGTCTAATACAAGAACAACAAAGCGCGTGCCGCGAATATTGATAAAAATCTTATTAAAAATGGAATTTGTTGTTATTTTTCTGCCATTAAATACTATCTATTACTGCTATTATTGTTACTTGTTACTGGACAACTAACCAATTCTTTAAAATGAAAAAAAAAAAAGAGGGGGTTCTAACAAAAAACATCTTCTACAATCACAAAAAATATATTTCTAGATTTCGCATCTAAGTGAATTGTAGAAATATGATAATCTCCTCCATGAATTATTAGAAACCAATCCGTCGGATTCACATTTTATTTGATCCTCAGTTTCTAGTCCGAAGCTAATAATGTGGAAAACCCTCATTTTTGACTATAAAAAATGGAGGAATTCTCTATTGAGTACATCGCGACAAGCAACAAGAAAAGAAGAAAA